GAATTGCTTTCTAGATGATCCTTCTAGAAGAAGGTGATTCTAACAATCTTTCTAGTTACTTCGTTCTCTATTTCTATTTGAGAGGATCCTAAGGAAAAGGATTTTGTTTCCACCGAGCTAAAACAATATGGCGATGTCTCTAGTAAACCAAAGACATCGTTGAATAGCTATTTTGCTTCAATTTCTTTCTTTAGACATCCAAAAAAAAATGGAAGATTTAGTTACGATTGGAAATTGACTTTTTATCTTCAGCCATGGATCCTTTACTCATACTTATTCAATTGGAAGTCTTGATCCAATTCAAAAATTATGTTTCGCAATTTCATAATCCAACTTTTCAATTTATAAGTGACTCATGGATACAAATCACGAGAATGTGTATTTTTTTCTCGACTTTATCATTGAGAGGTAAAGGATTAAATCCTTTTAAGAAATAAAGTTTTTGATCGGAATATGAATAAAACCGAAAGACCCTTTAACTATTAAAGGGCTAATAGAACGAATCACACTTTTACCACTAAACTATACCCGCTACAATATGATTATTGTATACAAATGGAGCTTTTGTCGAACAAGATAATTGAGCATGATCAAGATAGGATCATCAAAGAATCATCAAACTTGGAGTGTTGAACTTTTTCGTGGGTAGATAAAAATTTAATGAGATTTGGAAAAGAGGCTTCATTTAATTGAAATTAAATAACTAAAGTTTTCTTTTTTGCTGAAAGAAGATAGATACGGATCGAAAAAAACACTACAATCATAACAGAAAAATGCATTGTCCAGAATCTATAGTTTCTTTTTTAGTTCGGAAAATGAAATAAAATATAACAAGAAAAAAATGGAAACAGTTTTTATTCTTTTTGTTGTTGCTTGAATATAAAATATTCAATTGAATATAATTTCAATTGAATATAATAATATAATAAAAAAAATATTTGTGTTTTCAAATCAGATATCAGATAAATTCTAATTCGTTAGAACAAAAAAAAGGCCCGGCTAGGTACTGACCAGGCCAGGCCATCAGAATAACAAGGGCCTTTCGAACAAAATCAACACAAGGAGGTCTTCCTTATTTTTCTTTAGTTCGATTAGTGGCGGGCTCGAGCCCCTCTTTTAGTTTAGAATAGAGAAAAAAGAGAGAGAAAGACTCCTTACATTATGTGTAATGTAATGTAGTAATTATCTTTTGCAATTGGGAGAGATGGCTGAGTGGACTAAAGCGTCGGATTGCTAATCCGTTGTACGAGTTATTTGTACCGAGGGTTCGAATCCCTCTCTTTCCGTTTCCGTTAATGACTTGCTTTATTTTATTTTTCAATTTTGAAAATATTAGTTAAGCGTGTGGAATAGATAAAATCCTAAGAAAATTGGAAAATTTCCCAAGGAAAACCTTTTGGATTTTATTCTTCACGTCCAGGATTACGCCCCGGATCATTAGATAGGAATCCAAAGATAAAGAGAGAAACAAAAAAGATTACTACGGTATAAACGAAGAGTTTCAGAGTAAGCATTACACGATCTCCAAGATGATTTTTTGGAAAAAAAAAGAGAATAGATCTTCCATTTTTCTACCACATATCCTATTTTGACACCACGAAATCAGGTTTTTTTTCATGAATTGTCACAAATTCATTTGTTTTTCATTATCAAAAACTTCTTTCATATCCAAATTCGATATTGTGGGAGACCCTAATGGGGTTAGGGTCTTTCACTGGAAAGGGGGTCAAAAATGAGGAAATGGGGTAAGCCGGATTTATGGCGACTATCCAAGAATTTCAGTGTGCTAATCTAGGATTCATACTCTAAAACTTATCTGATTTTCTCAATTGTTAGAATTTTTCTCGAAGAAATCATGCATTTTCTAAGATATTATTATTAAGGATCTCATCGAAAACTTACAGCAGCTTGCCAAACAAAAGCTAAGAGAAAAAAAAGCACAGGTATGACTGGCATAACATCTACGATTGGATTCAAAAAAGCATACGCTTCAGGCAATTTGCCGAAGAAAAAACTACTCGAATAAAGGGCAGAATTAATACAGATCAAACTAACGATATTAAGCATAACAGACATTTTGTTCTTGGAGATAATTGCATTTTGATTGAGTTTTTGATATAAGGAACAAGGAAGAAAGTAAGTAAGGTAGACAAAAAATCCTTCTTTTTCTTTGAACCCACCCAATCAAAAATCCTCCAATTCTCAAAGGAGAATAGAAGAAATCATACTTTCATACAATATCTTAATTGAATTCTATGTAATGATCAATAAATTAAGTTGAATTCTATATCTATATGTATCAAAATCCTAGTACCAATCTATTCTATAGATATATAGATATTTGGACTGGAGTTGACAAACAACCAATACCAATATTATTGTTTCTTAGTGTAGATTAGAAATTGAAATGGGGCGTGGCCAAGTGGTAAGGCAACGGGTTTTGGTCCCGCCATTCGGAGGTTCGAATCCTTCCGTCCCAGTACATATCCAATTTTTTATGCTCCATTATGACTATAGAAAGAAGTAGGTCAGTGGATAGGAGTAAATCCGTATTCATTTTAATATCTGTGTCTGTTCGAATCTCATTAACAAATGATCAAGTTACATATCATATAGAAATATGTTATGGAGCCGATATATTTTCTTTGAATCTCATTTTAGTTAGGTATTTCGTGTTTGGTTCTAAGTAAAAATTGGAAATCTACAGAACACTTGAGGCAGGGGTGATTTCCCCTATCACCCTTTTATTCACTTTATGATAAGAGTCGATTATTGTGAAATATTACTTAATTCCATGTTAAACAAAATCTATAAATATATATCATATAAAATATATAAAATGAGGAAATATTTCGCTTATATGGTATGTATCGTTCTATTTCAATGAAAATAATTTTTCGGTTTTTGTGAAAAAGATTTTTGATACCTTAAATTATTTAAATTCTATATTTATATTATAGAATATCTATAACAGTGACAACTCTTCAGTCTATCTGATAGATACGAAAAACCCTCCTTATTTTTTTTTATTTTCGTAATTTGATTTTCGTAATCAGACGAAAAGAATAAAGATTCAAATCTTAACTTAGATCATTTTTTTATCCATCTCATGAAAAAAAATTGGATTTCGTTTTTCTTTTCTTTTATCTATTTAAAAGTGATGAGTCAATTCAAAAAGAAAGACTTATCTTCCTATGAAGATCAAACGTCATGCTTATTGTCTAATTTTCTTCAAATTAAATAATAAAATTAAATAATGATGTCTAAATAGGAAACTTTTTCAATTTCAATTAGAACTATTTTTATTAAATATTTTTAATGATTGCTTGTAAGTGGAATCTTTATTTGGTACTCAAAAAGTAGGAAATCGTTTAATCTATCCTGTTGAGTCACTTGAAGATGCAGATTAAAAAAGTTATTCGTTTATATATTTCGATTTCTTGCTATTATCTATATATTATTTATGTATGTGAAAGATGCTGTCTTGCTAAGACTTTTTCAGAAAAATCATATCATATTATCATATATAGAAGAAAAAGCCTAGATTACGATGTCTATGTACAACTGAACCAATGACTATTCATGATTCCATAATTGAATCAATTCCATACCGGTTCCAAATTAGAGGAATATTATGTTAAAACTTCGTTTGAAACGATGTGGTAGAAAGCAACGTGCGACTTGAAGGACACGATCCGTTGTGGATTTTTCCATCCACCATTTTGATTTATCTAAGGATGAGAGTGCTCTTGGCTCGACATTGTTTGTTCTGTTACACTCGATTTTTTGTTGGGTTGTAAATAGTCCACGATGAAGCTCGAGTAGAAAGGATTAATTCATTTCTCGGGGGCAAGGATCTAGGGTTAATGCCAATTAATCGGAACAACTTCGTAAACGTATCTTCCATATATAGAAATCGAAAGGATCCAATTCGAGCAAGTTTCCAATTCAAAAGCAAGACTTGTTAGAATTTAGCAAACTTTTTCGATTCAAAGTGTATCACACGTGAATCAACTGTCCGTAGGATTCTTTGATAGAAAGAAATCAAAAAAGGGGTATGTTGCTGCCACTTTGAAAGCATTAAGAAGCACCGAAGTAATGTCTAAACCCAATGATTTAAAATAAGGATAAAGGATCTAAGAACAAGGAAAGACCTTTTTAATTGTCTCGATAGTCTCACTAATTGGATCAGACTGAAGAATCCAAATAGAATTTGAAACGAGACAAAAGACAAACAAAAGGGGTTAAAGACCACTCAATAAATGAAAGTGACTAAAGATTTTTCCTTTGAGCTATTTGAGAGTTATCCAACTTGAGTTATGAGTACGAATGGTTTCTTTTTCATTTTCAGGAAGGAAAAAAGACTGAAATCAGAGTCTAATTGATTTTCTAGGCCCATTTGTCATTTAATTTACATTTAATTTATTAGAATTGCATACATAGACAAAACTTCGAAGCAAATCATTTTTCTCGAGCCGTACGAGGAGAAAACTTCCTATACGGTTCTAGGGGGGGTGTTGGTCATCTACATCTATCCCAATGAGCCGTCTATCGAATCGTTGCAATTGATGTTCGATCCCGAAGAGAAGGAAAAGATCTTAGAAAAGTGGGGTTTTATGATCCAATGAAAAATCAAACTTATTTAAACGTTCCTCTTATTCTATATTTCCTTGAAAAAGGTGCTCAACCCACAGGAACTGTTCAGAATCTTTTAAAGAAAGCGGAAGTTTTTAAGTAACTTCCGTCTAATCAAACGAAATTCAATTAAAGAAAGACTAAGGGGGGGTAGCAACTTGTATATAACTTTGTATAATTTTGCTCGACTTGTTTTTTGATTTCCCCCCCCTACTGCTGTAATTGTTTCCGTTGAATCCGATATCTAGAACGACAAAACCTTAGTTTATTGATTTTCTAAATAGCAAATTCGGACATTTCCTTCAATTGTGTGGTTTTCATTGGAACTCGACTAACCAACAAGGAATCCACTTTGCTTATTCCAC